TAACCCTGATCCCATTGATAACGAGTGGGACCAAATAATTCGATAGGGGTCGTTGCTGAACCATACCACATAGTTCCAGCAACAACAAAAGCCGCAAAAAAGACAGCTGCGATACTACTAGAGAGTACGGTTTCAATATTTCCCATACGCAACCCTTTGTATAGACGTTGTGGCGGGCGGACGCTAAGATGGAATAAACCTGCTAATATGCCCAATGTACCTGCTGCAATATGATGAGAGGCTATTCCTCCCGGAACAAAAGGATCAAAACCTTCCACGCCCCACGACGGATTTACAGGTTGTACTTTTCCCGTTAGTCCATAAGGATCGGACACCCATATTCCAGGACCGTACAAGCCTGTTACATGAAATGCACCAAAACCAAAGCAAGCCACCCCGGAGAGAAATAAATGAATTCCAAAGATCTTGGGCAAATCCAAAGAAGGTTTTCCTGTACGTTCATCACAAAATATTTCTAGATCCCAATAAACCCAATGCCAGATAGCTGCCAAAAAGCATAAGCCGGAAAACACAATATGTGCCCCGGCTACACCTTCGTAACTCCAAATCCCCGGATTAGTTACAGTCCCTCCTGTAATACTCCAACCTCCCCATGAATTGGTTATTCCTAAACGAGTCATGAAGGGTATAACGAACATACCCTGTCTCCACATCGGATCAAGAACAGGGTCAGAAGGATCAAAAACAGCTAATTCATACAGAGCCATCGAGCCTGCCCAACCAGCAACCAGAGCTGTATGCATTATATGAACGGAAAGCAACCGGCCGGGATCATTCAATACAACGGTATGAACACGATACCAAGGCAAACCCATGGAAAATACCCCTTTATCAAAGAAAAAATAAACACTACGTAACTTTATTGCGTTGGAAAAGTATACTATGACTATCTTATGGACACCCTTTGTTCGGAAGATTATTTCATAACAAGGGTTAGATGAATATTTTTTCTATTCTGTTCGTAGGAACAAAGAGAAGCAGATTTATTCTATACTCGATAAGTACCAATACGCAATGGGGGATCGATACCATTTTCTATGAGTAAACGCGCCCCTCCTTATTTATTATTAGAAAGACCTATTCGTAAAAAGTTTCCTTTATTTATTTTTTCTTTCTGAATTTTTCTAATCTATGGATAAAATAAATATGATAGAGCCAATATTATAAAGACAGTAAAACCATATTGTTACGTTTCCACACCAAAGTGAAATATAGTATTTAGTTCTTTTTTCTTTAAATTCATGCCTATTGGTGTTCCAAAAGTACCTTTCCGAAGTCCTGGAGAGGAAGATGCATCTTGGGTTGACGTATAGTGCGGCTTGTCAGATATATTGGGTCATATGGGATTTCCCCGTTCTCTCCCCCGATCGAGATATCCTCTGTTTCGCCCAAGAAACATAAATTGAATCATCAAAAAATTGGAGCGTGAAGTGCAATTAGATGCATTGTTTTGGGGAATTCATAGTACTATTATCTATCAATTATAATAATTTATGGTTGGCTTTGGTTGGACTAAAAAAATGAAGTATCCAGGCTCCGTTTAGAAAAAACCCAATTGGTAATAAATAGATCTATGATTACTACGTGTATCATAAAAGATTCTTGTTTGTTATTTGTAAAGTCATAAAAAAAGAAATGGTGATGGGAAGATTTGTCCTATATGTGCAAATAAAAATCGGGCGGATCTTTACCCGGAGTAGAGCATAAACCTAAAAAGATTAAAGAGACCCATTCAGGAACAAGAAAATACCATCGCGGTTTGGATTGAATCTCGATGAAACAATACATCAATGAAAAGTTAATTCGATAAGTTTATTGACTTTTTCTATTATAAAAAAAGAAAGAAAAGAAGGCAAAATTGGTCTTTATTGAAAAATCGAAAAAAAAGCTCTTTCGTTATAAGTTAGAAAAACCTGTTATAAATAGAAAAAAGAAAGGGGACTCAAATCTAGCCATTGATTCTTTTTTTCGCAATTTTTTTTGAACCGTATGCATCAAAAGGTGCATGTACGGTTCCTAAGGGATACAATTTTACCCTACTCAACCGACTTTATCGAGAAAGATTGCTTTTTTTAGGCCAAGAAGTTAATAGTGAGATCTCGAATCAACTTATTGGTCTTATGGTATATCTCAGTATCGAGGATGGTACCAAAGATCTGTTTTTGTTTATAAACTCTCCGGGCGGGTGGGTAATACCTGGAGTAGCTATTTATGATACTATGCAATTTGTGGGACCAGAGGTCCATACAATATGCATGGGATTAGCCGCGTCAATGGGATCCTTTATCCTAGTTGGAGGAGAAATTACCAAACGTCTAGCATTCCCTCACGCTTGGCGCCAATGAGGTTTTTTTATTTGAAAGAAAAAAGAAAACTATGCCTTCGCCATATGAATATTAAGTAATAATAGCATGGCACTTCGAATTCGATATGAAAAAAATTATATATTCTTTTTTTCATTCGATTATGTATCGAGAGAGTAGTATGAGATAAAAGGTATTTCCGATTTTCTCTTATCTATCGGAAGTCCAATTCAGCGTCACAAACTTTTTTATTTTCATACTCGCGGGCTCTTAACCATATTTATGGTATAAAAAAAGAGTGCGAAAAAAATAAGATTTTCCCTTTTTTGGTTGGATCAAAAAGAAACTTTGGGATTGCTGAATCAAAGACAAAAAAAGAATACGTTTTAAAATATAAAGCAACGGAACCATCATAGTATTTTTTTAACTCCTCCAAAAGAAAGGGTGGCAATTTGACCATTTACCCATCTGGGGTTGATAGATTCTACTTTTATCTTTCTTGAATAGAAAAATAAAAAGTTTAAGGGTCAATTTGATTGTAGAGCCGTATGCAATGCACAAAAGATGATGCCCGTACGGTTGTTCAATTCTATCTTTTTTTCCTATTATTCGTTATCTTTCTTTTCGGTTCGTTTCATCACACCAGATAGAGAACCCTTCTATCATCAGGGTAATGATCCATCAACCCGCTAGTTCTTTTTATGAGGCGCAAACGGGCGAATTTATCCTGGAAGCGGAAGAACTGCTGAAACTACGAGAAACCCTCACAAGGGTTTATGTACAAAGGACGGGTAAACCGTTATGGGTTGTATCGGAAGACATGGAAAGGGATGTTTTTATGTCAGCAACAGAAGCCCAAGCTTATGGAATTGTTGATCTTGTAGCAGTTGGGTGAAAAAAATGTCTTTTGTGCAAATCCATGATTTAAGATTTTAAATCCGAGTTTACTATTCTATTAAATAGGAAAAATTCATAATCATCCCGGTTAGGATCAATCTAAACCAGCCCTTTAGGTTTATGATTCAACATGCCAACTATTAAACAACTTATTAGAAATACAAGACAGCCAATTCGAAATGTCACGAAATCCCCCGCCCTTGGGGGATGTCCTCAGCGCCGAGGAACATGTACTAGGGTGTATGTGCGACTCGTTTAGATCATGAACTGACACAAAAAAGCAAAAAAACCGCTTTCCAGCATAAATGATCAATACCAGTGAATAGGATAGAATGGAAGAGTGAACTCCATTCACTATCTAAAAATAAGCAAATTGATCCCCCTAATTGTGGATAAAGTTTATGGTTTCCGTTGTTGCAAATCCAACCACCTGAATTTAAGATGATAACCAATTCTCCATTGGTAACAAATGGTTATCCATTAAGCGGAGGATATCTTATTGAAATTCAAAAAAACATAAAAATTAAGTTCTCGCCCGGTCAAGAACGGACTACGAGGGTCAGCTATCCGGCTAACTTTCAGAATTAAATACCGTTACTGTATAGGTGGGTCTCGTTGTGAAAGACCTGTTACTGGATAATTTATGGGTAGAGCCAAATAGCGTGGTGTGAACTATACAAGTTACCAAAAACATTGATTAAATGAAGTTTTGTTTTTTTTAAAGGCTCCGGTGTATAGAGAAGACCTCACCGTTTAAGAAGTAACCATAGAAACGATGTAACCCACGATTTCTTTATCCATTTAATTTATATTTTTTTATTGACTCTATTTTTGACACCTAGCAAAAGAAAATTTCTTATTTCTTTTGTATTTCACAGTCAAATACCTAAAAAAGAAAAATCGTGGTCGGGAAGGTTATAGTAGCCGAAGCCATTGGAATTTTTATTTTATACATTGGAAAAATCCGTTTGGTTATTAATAGACCAGGGCGGGGAAAAGGATAACTGAAAGAAAAGAAATCGATTAGTTATTCGTCAAAGTTTTATTTATTCAATGACCAGAATTAAACGCGGATATATAGCTCGGAGACGTAGAACAAAAATTCGTTTATTTGCATCAAGTTTTTTGGGGGCCCATTCAAGACTTACTCGAACTATTACTCAACAGAAAATAAGAGCTTTGGTTTCGGCTCATCGCGATAGGGACAATCAAAAGAGAAATTTTCGTCGTTTGTGGATCGCTCGTATAAACGCAGTAATTCGAGAAGGGGGAGTATCTTATAGTTATAATAAATTAATACATGATCTATACAATAGACGGTTGGTTATTAATCGTAAAATACTAGCTCAAATAGCTATATCAAATCGGAATTGTCTTTATATGATTTCCAACGAAATCAGAAAAGAAGAAGATTGTAAAGAATACACTGGAATAATTTAAATGGAGTTCCCCGGAGAATGAACTCCGGGAAGGTGGGGTCAAATTACTATGAAAAAATATGTTTATGTTAAAGTAGTCAAAATGAATGAACACGTTCAATCAAAAATATTTTTTCGATTCGTTTTTTTGTTACGACCCGATAATCAAATCTGGATTCTCGGATTTGTCGAACAAAACACCAATTTGCGTTTGAGTTCGGGTTGGAATTCTGATTCAAGTGAATAAAGAATAAGCTTATTTATTTCTGGTTCTAAGGCCCGCAGCCCTAGCGGTCGGCTCGGTTCTTTCAAATTGTTTCTCATTATTGAGAAAAGGTAACAAAGATAAAATACGAGCTTGTTTTATAGCAATAGTAATTAATCGTTGTTGTTTCAAGGTCAATCTATTCACCCGTCTAGATAATATTTTTCCTTGTTCACTAATAAATCGACTAATTAAACTCATGTTTCTATAATCAATTCGATCCCCCGATTGAATCGGGGGCAACCGCCTACGAAAAGATCGCTTGGATTTAAGAAAAGGTCGCTTGGATTTATCCATGGTTTGTTTGTTTAGTTTATTTCTTATCCTGAAAATCCTATTTCTTAATTGTCATCTTAACCCCCAACAGGATTCTTTTATATTTAAATTTAAATATGTTCTATATAATGTCATCTTTCCCTTTTCAGGGATAAGACATACGTCGTTCGATCTATTTCTTTATTTCCCCATGAATCATGTGTTTGTAACAATAGGGGCAGAATTTTCTCAATTCTAATCGATTCGGCGTATTGTGCCGATTCTTTTGAGTAATATATCTGGAAATGCCTGTTGGTACCTTCTTAACACTATTTCGCATACAACTAGTACATTCCAAAATTACCGTTATTCGCGCATCTTTCCTCTTGGCCATGAACCTCCTTTGGATTTTTGATTTACTCAATTTTTCTATTTTGATTCGAAAGGAAGAAAAAAAGAGAAGTTACTTAACTTGAAATCCAACTCTAAAAGATCAAAATCAATAAAGTTAAAGTAATAATCAATCAAAGCAAAGCCATATTAAATAATAAGTAAGATAATGATTTAGAAACTCTATTTCTATTTGAAGGACGGCATTTCAATTAAAGATCTTGTATTCTTGCCCTAGACCCACATTTTACTACTCTATCCCCACGCCCTTATTAATATGAATTTAATTCAAGTTTGAACCCCAGTCTCGCAGACGCCGAATCCACTTCTATTCTTTCTCTTTCGTCCCTTATTCTAAAAATAAGAAATAAAAAAGGGAAAAAAGAGAAACAAAGGGGGAGGGGCAATTAGTCATAGATATTTAATTGTATCTCGAATTTTCTTCATCCCCCCCGATGTCAATAATTAGAATGAAAAAAAGGGGAATGTCAACGCATCCGGGAAAAAACGATTAATCTCTATCAATAGGCCTGCTAAAGCCCCGAACCATAGCGTACTTAATACTGGGGCCACGGAGAGATATGTTTTTAGATCTCGCATTGAAAAACCTCCTTTTGTTATTTATTGTAACCAAAAATACTCGTTTTTTTATACGGTATTTTGTATTTCGTGTATATATATAATAAGTCTTTTCGTTTTCTTATTATTATATGTTAAATAAATATGTTAAATAAGATCAAAAAGACGAAATGGGCATAAATTGTGTTTTTCGATGGAGGAAATAGGGATATGGAAAACAAGGCAGGAATTCTCTACAATGACACTGTAGAACAATTGAAGGGATGTGGCGCAGCTTGGTAGCGCGTTTGTTTTGGGTACAAAATGTCACGGGTTCAAATCCTGTCATCCCTACCTATTACTGACCCTTTGAGCAGTAACGAGGAATCAATTGAGATCGATTCAAGTTGCACAGAATCATTCATTTTTATGAAACTATAGAATATATGCATATAAAATGGATTGGTGTTAGAAAAACAATCCTTTTTTTGTTCTAGCCTTTTCTATTCTGATAAGAAAGCGCTCTTAGTTCAGTTCGGTAGAACGTGGGTCTCCAAAACCCGATGTCGTAGGTTCAAATCCTACAGAGCGTGATTTTTTCTTCGTAGATCGGATTAGACTGAAATGGATTCAGTCACTTGCACAGTAATTATAATTTGACCTCCCGGGGATTAAAGAAAGGAGGAGGCCAATCAAAAAAAAAAAGAAATCTTTAATTAATCAAAGATCCAACTGATCACCACGCCTGTATTGTAAATATGCAGTTACGAATAATCCAGCCAAGGTAATAGGAATTAGGCCTAACACGATTCCAAATAAAAAAACTTCAATCATTTCAATTTTTTTTGAAAAGGAGAAAAAAAGAGGTAATATCATATCTATACCTAAATATTAAAATATTAATCCAAATTGGCGTGAATCTCAATAACCAAGAATTGACAATTGGCCCCTAAAGTAACTACAGAATACACGAAATATCACAGAAAGATTTCCTTTCTGAATTGTTTCTTTCAAATAGATAAATTTTAAATAAGCCGTATCTTGCTCAGACCAATAAATAGAGCTGAAGTTATAGTTAAAGCCACCAGTAGAAAACCAAAATAACTAGTTATAGTAAGCATGAAGGGGTTAAATGAAATAAGGTCTTTTTATACATATGTTTCTAAAGCATTTACCTAAGTTTCGATTTTTGTAAAAAAGGAGGATATACAAAACTTTCAATTGAACTTATTCTTTCAATTGAAAGTTTTTGATTCATCTATCATTATAAACATAAACGCCACACACAAAGATAAGCGGGCATATAAAAGAAACTAATTTCTCATTTATAACATCTAGCCATCCCACGATTCCTACCGACCCAGTGGTTGAGCATAAACTACTAATACGAACT